AGTTTAATCATTAGTAAAGCTCAAGTCACCGAGGGCAAGACTGGGAAAAAATTAAAACCTCGAGCTAGGGGACGAGGTTATCCGATAAAAAGACCCACTTGTCATATAAGTATTGTACTTAAAGATTTAGAGGCAGAGGACGAAAATTTCATTTCATATTCAATAATATAACTATATTCACATAAAGATAAAATATACCATATTTTGTTTAAAAAAAACCTGTATGAAGAAAAAAATAAGTACTGTACTAAAGGGTCATCATATGTATAATAATACTAGTGGGGGATTATGGGACAAAAAATAAATCCACTTGGTTTCAGACTTGGTACAACCCAAATCCATCATTCTCTTTGGTTTGTACAACCAAAAAATTATTCCAAGGATTTACAAGAAGATCAAAAAATACGAAATTGTATCAAAAATTATATACAAAAAAATAGGAAAATATCTTCTAGTGTCGAGGGAATAGCATGTATAGAGATTCAAAAAAGAATCGACTTGATTCAAGTCATAATCTATATGGGATTCCCAAAGTTATTAATAGAACCTCAAAAAATAGACGAATTACAGATGAATGTACAAAAAAAACTTAATTCTGTAAACCGTAAACTAAACATTGCTCTTTCACGAATTTCAAATCCTTACGGACACCCTAATATTCTTGCAGAATTTATAGCGGGACAATTAAAAAATAGAGTTTCATTTCGAAAAGCAATGAAAAAAGCTATTGAATTAACTGAACAAGCAGGTACAAAAGGCATTCAAATACAAATTGCAGGTCGTATCGACGGAAAAGAAATTGCACGTGTCGAATGGATCAGGGAAGGTAGAGTGCCTTTACAAACCATTCGAGCTAAAATTGATTACTGTTCCTATACAGTTGGAACTATCTATGGGGCATTAGGTATCAAAATTTGGATATTTGTAAACAGTAATAATAAGCCTTTATTTGATATTTGAGTTATCTTTAAGTCAAATATGGAAGAACAAATTTTTTCATTCTTTTTTTTGTCTTTTAACTCAAAACAGAAAAAAACGAATTCTATAAGGTTGAATAAAAATTACATTAATTATTTGATTCGATATAATTGCTATGCTTAGTGTGTGACTCGTTGGTTTTTTAGGGTTATAGTCAAAAAAAAAGACCAGCCCATAGTATAAACTAATAAACAACTCATCGTTTCGCATTATCTGGATAATAACGAACCAGTCGAGATATGATATATTGGTCATATCATTGTAGCAACTGAAATGTTTTTTATAAAAAAATAAAAAAAAAAAAACAATTTGATTCTGAGTTGTGAAAAAATAAGAATATAAAGTAAAGTATGTGGATAAATGAACGATGAGAGAAAGAGAGAAAAAAAAAATGAAAAAATTAATGATATATAATTCATATATGTAAGGTCAATAATTCATCTCCTAAAGGGAAATGTAATAAAGCATTACTACTAATTCCTAATTAAACAAAATTGTTCTATAACAATAAAAAAATAAAGAGCCCCGAGTCAATAAAGACTAAGAGGATTGACTCAAGAATAAATTTAATTTAAAGGCTCCGTTGTAGAATTTAGACCTAACCATTAATTTCGAAGCGATGAGAACGACAGAACCCGTGATTGCATAAGATTCTATTGAAAACGAATCCTAATGATTCATTGGGTAGGATGGCGGAACGAACTAGGAACCAATTCATTTATTATGAAATGTCATGTCATGAACTAATCCTATAAACTGAATATAATATTAAATAGAGTAAATATTCGCCCGCGAAATTTTTGAGTTTTCGGATTTCAAAATTGCAGTCGATCCAATATGCTAATAAAAGGAAAAACAAAAATAAAGATTCGTTAAAACCTTATATTCTAATAAAACGAATTTTATAGAAATCTAAATCGAATGCATTTTTAGTTATATCTCAAAAAGGATATACAAATTTCTAATAGATTTTCAAAGACTCTTTTGATTTAATATATTTGATTTTTTTTTTCACTATATTATTCATTAAATCAAAAAATATTATCTTAGAATCCTTTTATTCGCGAGGAGCTGGATGAGAAGAAACTATCATGTCCAGTTCTGTAGTAGAGATGGAAGTAATAAATAACCATCAACTATAACCCCAAAAGAACCCGATTTCGTAAACACCATAGAGGAAGAATGAAAGGAATATCTTATCGAGGTAATCGTATTTGCTTCGGAAGATATGCCCTTCAAGCGCTTGAACCCGCTTGGATTACATCTAGACAAATAGAAGCAGGACGAAGAGGAATGACACGAAATGCACGCCGCGGCGGAAAAATATGGGTACGCATATTTCCAGACAAACCAGTTACAGTAAGACCTACAGAAACACGTATGGGTTCAGGAAAAGGATCTCCCGAATATTGGGTAGCTGTCGTTAAACCAGGGAGAATACTTTATGAAATGAGCGGAGTACCAGAAAATATAGCCAGAAAGGCTATTTCAATAGCGGCCTCAAAAATGCCTATACGAACTCAATTCATTATTTCAGGATAGAAATGTAGAACCAAAAGAAAAAGGTTTTTCGGACGAAAAAAACTAATTGCAGATTTCTTTTTTTCTTTTGAAAAAACAATATTTCTTTTTTTTTACGTCGCCTTTTGCATTGAAAAAACAGATAAAAATGATATGATTCAACCTCAAACCCATTTGAATGTAGCGGATAACAGCGGAGCCAGAAAATTGATGTGTATTCGAATTATAGGAGCTAATAATCGACGATATGCTCAAATTGGTGACGTTGTTGTTGCTGTAATCAAGGAAGCAATACCAAATACACCACTAGAAAAATCAGAAGTGATCAGAGCCGTAATTGTACGTACTTGTAAAGAACTCAAACGCAACAATGGTATGATAATACGATATGATGACAATGCTGCAGTTGTTATTGATCAAGAAGGTAATCCAAAAGGAACTCGAATTTTTGGGGCTATTGCCCGGGAATTAAGACAGTTAAATTTCACTAAAATAGTTTCATTAGCACCTGAAGTATTATAAGTATAAGATCAGGCCATAATACAGTTTTACTGTTTAGATTATATTATAGTATTTGAATGAACTTGATTTATTATTAGATTGGTTGTGTCGCACGTATATGCCCTTAAAAATCCATAAATGTTTAATAATTAAGAAAAAATTCCAAAAGAGCATGTTGATTATATCAAAATTCAGGGACAACAAAAATCTTAGTTTATTATGAGTAAAGACACTATTGCAAACCTACTAACCTATATACGAAATGCTGACATGAAGAAAAAAAGAACAGTTCGAATACCATATACTAACATCACTGAAAGCATTCTTAAAATCCTTTTACGAGAAGGTTTTATTGAAAACACGAGGAAACATCAGGAAAGCAACAAATGTTTTTTAGTTTTAACCCTACGACATCGAAGAAATAGGAAAGGACCAGATAGAACTGTTTTAAATTTAAAGAGGATCAGTAGACCTGGTCTCCGAATCTATTCTAACTATCAACGAATCCCGAAAATTTTAGGCGGGATGGGGATTGTAATTCTTTCTACTTCTCGGGGTATAATGACAGACAGAGAAGCTCGACTAGAAGGAATCGGTGGAGAAATTTTGTGCTATATATGGTAATCTTTATGATATCCAAATCATATATAGAACTTTCATATTTATGAAACAAGAGTAAAGGGTGGTTTTCTACTATTTTGCCCCCAAATTAGTTGATACCTAAAGCGAAAGAACAAAAATAGGTTCATTTCGGTTTAATTTCTGAATCATTTCCCAACGGTATACTCTTGTTTTGGTTCGGTTAGATAATGAAAATCTGACTCTACGTTATGTTTCAAAAAAGATTCGATATAATTTTTTTATACATCTACTACGAGTAAATAGAGTAAAAATTGATTAAAGTAATTATGATTCAACCAGAGGACGTATAATTTATCGACTCTGAAACAAAGATTAGAATGATTATGAGGTTTTCTCAATTTCAACATTCATTTCATGGAGATAGAATACAATTCGAATTTAAAATTAAAAATTTCAAGAAACTTATTTTCTTCCAATAAAATAAAGAGATTCAGAATTACGTTCAAGGAATAACAAATATGAAAATAAGAGCCTCCGTCCGTAAAATTTGTGAAAAATGTCGACTGATCCGTAGGCGAGGACGAATTATAGTAATTTGTTCCAACCCCAGACATAAACAAAGACAAGGATAATTTTTAGAAAAAAGGGGGGCTCTATAAATCTAAAGTACCCCAACGTCCAAATAAAAAAAAGCAAAAGATCTGGTTTGACATGAAATGGATATATCCATATATCTCTGACTTAAATTTATGAGATGATAAAATATGGCAAAACCTATACCAAGAATTGGTTCACGTAAGAATAGACATATGGGTTCACGTAAAAATACGCGTAGAATACCAAAGGGAATTATTCATGTTCAAGCAAGTTTCAACAATACTATTGTAAGTGTTACAGATGTACGTGGGCGGGTAATTTCATGGTCCTCCGCCGGTACTTGTGGATTCAAGGGTACAAGAAGAGGGACACCGTTTGCCGCTCAAACCGCAGCAGGAAACGCTATTCGAACAGTAGTAGATCAAGGTATGCAACGAGCCGAAGTCATGATAAAAGGTCCGGGTCTCGGAAGAGATGCGGCATTAAGGGCTATTCGTAGAAGTGGTATACTATTAAGTTTCATACGAGATGTAACCCCTATGCCACATAACGGTTGCAGGTCCCCTAAAAAAAGGCGTGTATAAAAATAAACATTGAAGATATTTCAAGAGAAATAAATAATTCAATGGTTTGATCAAAGAAAATAAAATTACTATGGTTCAAGAGAAAATAATAGTATCTACTCAGCCACTACAGTGGAAGTGTGTTGAATCAAGAGCGGACAGTAAGCGTCTTTATTATGGACGCTTTCTTCTGGCTCCACTTATGAGAGGACAAGCTGATACAATAGGCATTGCGATGCGAAGAGCTTTGCTTGGAGA